TGATATAGTCATCATTCAATGGGTCAGGTCCACTTACTTTTTCTTTATTTAGAATTTGATAGTGGGTGTTATAAGAACATTGGAGAAATAAGAGCACCTTGGTTTGTCGATTAATAATAGGAATTGTATATATAGAGTATTATAGAATATTTCTGTTATGTCCCAGGACAAAAAATTTGTGAATAATGAGACATGAGGAGGACTACTATGTCACTACAGGTGGACTACTCCTAATACGTGCAATTAGTCATTTTGCTAATCAATAAATGTTCAACTTCCTAACTTAAAGTCATAATAATAAGAATTCGTTATAATGGTGGTTATCCTTTTCTTTTTAGAAAAAATAATAGAGATATTTTCCGCTGAAAAACGAAGGCTAAAACTTGAGTTTAGTGGAAAAAAAAGCCCTTTATCAGATTTGAACCGATGACTTACGCCTTACCATGGCGTTACTCTACCACTGAGTTAAAAGGGCCGTTTTATTCAATTCATGAATTAGCCATTTTTTTTTCATTATGAGTCTACTGCATATATGTATATATGTACTATATGTACATAATATATACGTATATGCATAGGAGTTCATTCAGGAACAATAAATTGGATTTACTCCAAAATAAGATTATTATTTTGAATTTTTTCAAAAATTCTAAAAAAAAAAAAATCTTATTTTGGATCTAGTCATACCATTAGACTATATTGACAATTCCAAAAAACTGCTCATACTATCATCATAGTATGATGATGGTCGGGCGTATATGCCCCTATCGTCTAGTGGTTCAGGACATCTCTCTTTCAAGGAGGCAGCGGGGATTCGACTTCCCCTGGGGGTAGGGTACTATGAAAGGAAGTTGATCATAGATTATCGATAAGCCTAGAATGAATTCTTCCTGGGTCGATGCCCGAGTGGTTAATGGGGACGGACTGTAAATTCGTTGGCAATATGTCTACGCTGGTTCAAATCCAGCTCGGCCCAATAATTCACCGCTCCATGAATATGATATAACCAATTTGTCTTCCATAAATGGAAATGCCTAATCCGTAGAAATAAAGAGAAAGAATCAATTTTTTTCTCTATCCCTATTTTTCTCTTTCTGATCTTTCTAAGGATCTAATTCATGATACTTTACTTAATTAAGTAAAGTATCATGAAAAGCAAACAAAAAAGTTTAGTTCTTTTTTCTGATTGATTATCCACTTTTGGCCGTAAAATAATTATTGGTTACTAGTAATCCGTGTCACTCTCACTATAGCCCATATTATATGTGGATATGATATCAGTATACCATTCCTGTCTTTCTTACAATACGACGACTAGGACTAGAATGTTCTTATGATTACATTAAGAATATGTAACATTAAGAATATGTATGCCATACACTTCGCTGGGATTGTAGTTCAATTGGTCAGAGCACCGCCCTGTCAAGGCGGAAGCTGCGGGTTCGAGCCCCGTCAGTCCCGAACTAGGATCCGGTGAATTTATCAATTTATCTCTCTCTTTTCACGGAAAAGGGGGACAGGAAGCAAGACCCAATCCCCAGTGGGGACCCTTATTTCTTTTGTTTCTTATTTCGCATTTATCATCACACAAATATGGATACGGGAATTTCAAATCTTTCCACTACTCCCGATTGATAAAGGAGAGACATATCATATGTACATTAGTACAATTGGTGGTATTACTATATTCAGTATTTTTAGAGATACCATCCTCGTCTTACTTTCTTTTTCGATTGTTCTTGATCAATGAAATGGAGTAGAGTAATCCTATTTTACCGGGAGTACATACAAAAATGGTATTCGTTTATTGTACGATGGACAATGAACTTAACATAATTACCCCGACAGAGTACTTTTCAGGTTAAACCACACCTTTTCTAGTTCTGACTTTGTTTGTGTATCCTCAATGACTAATTGTAAACAATCTATCTCATTCTCATTCAAATTGCAGACATCATTTTTGATGTATGCATTCCAGTACAAATAAATACAAGAAAGAGGATACTAATAAAATAAAAGAAAAGACCGAGCAAGGACCCTTTTCAGTAAATTTGTTGGAATATTTGATCTTTTTTATTTAATCCCTTTTTTTTCATCTCACCTCGTTTGGGTCTGTGTGTGACCCATAGAATACCGGTCATATAATACCTCATAATTGTAAGTATAATACACAGGAAGGAGAGTTGTATAAGATAAGGAAGACAGTAGGTTATAGAAAAGAAAAAGTGGAAGAGGATGAAAAATCCAATGGGATTCCTGATCCAATAAAAAATCCCATTTCGTAATTAGTATGGATAAAGGATTTTCCCATGTTATACTATTCAATTCTCGACGATGAATCGATTTGATAGATCAGATATTGTTATTCATAATATTGATCCTATTCAGTATCATCAGGATCAATTCATCCCAATGAATTTACAGGAGTTAAATTTCTCATCTCTATGGGATTACATCCCGAGTTATTGCGAAGAAAAAAATAAATAAATAATGAAATTATGGAAGTCAATATTCTCGCATTTATTGCTACTGCACTGTTCATTCTAGTTCCTACTGCTTTTTTACTTATTATCTACGTAAAAACAGTCAGTCAAAATGATTAATTTGAATCTGAATTATTAGTTCTTATCAATCCTTTTTTCAATGATTGAAGAAATGAAAGAAAGGGATTAAAAGAAAATTCCAAGTCTTAAATGAAAAGATCTGGTTGGAATCATAAAGTGTGGTAGAAAGGACTATATATAGTCCTTTCTACCACACTTTAGAGTATTTTATATTATCTAATATTGTATACAATGATATTATCATATAAAGTTGTATTGTATACAGATATAGACTTTATCTAAATGGAGGGTTTATATAGATCAATTTACAATATGTATGTATATGATGTATTAGATGTACATCTAATCTAAATAGTAGACTAGTACATCGAAATAGCAGTCTAATTCTATTTCTTTTTTTCGCTACATCCACTCGATTTCGATCAACCCAAAATAATCGAAGGCCAATTCTTCTAATTCCTAGGTTTCTTATAATTTTATATATAGGTTCCGGGATCCATCAAAAGAATCAATAGGGGAAGAATAGTATAGGAATATACTATAGCAAAAGAAAACAAAACCAAGGAATTTTTTTGATTTCCCATCCCAAGAAGTCATTGATTGAGCCATTAACAGATCATTTACGAAGTTCTATGGTAACTCCTTCAGATTTTGAAAGGAAGTAGATTAGTAAAGGGGACTCGGACCATTTTTCATGCTTAAACATGACATGAGATGAGTCAAAAAAGCATAAAAAAATCTCTAGGAGTCTAAAATGTTAAATGTATGATATGTGGTGGATCACTCAGCGGAAGAAAGATCAAATTTTCTTATGTGTAGAACCTCTTTGGACAACCACTAGTCACTTCCAGTAGAAAGTAAGTATCGTCGTAATCTAATAGCAGAACGATTTGTTCTTAGAACAGTGAAAGTAAAGAAAGAGAGAAACAAATAAAGAAAAAACTAGGGATTGGTTTTTTCTCGTTGTAATATCCATAATTCTGGTAAGAACAGGTTTATCCAAACAGAATATTTAGGAGGAATTCGGTTGGAAAAAATTTCCTATCATGCGTAGATTTGAGTTTTGAAATACAACTAAACTATAGTAATCATTCGTTGTTTGATCGAATGGTTATTATTCATTATTGTCTTTCCAGTATAATTTTGAAAGAGAGACAAGCTTTTTAAAAATAAAGCTTCGAAAAACGATCAATGCAAAACGATCAATTAAACAATTGATACAATTCGATTACTCAATCGATTACTCAATCGATTACTCAATCAATTATTAATATACCTAGAGTCCACTCCTTCCCCATACTACGAGTGAAAGGGAAAATGTAAAGACTACCATTAAAGCAGCCCAAGCGAGACTTACTATATCCATGTGAATTATATCTCCTATTTCTATGAAGGAATTATTCCATTATTGATCAATAATCATAGTAGAATCAATGGCGCAGAGTCAAAATAGGATTCTGACTTAAAGCTATTGATGAACCAATTCAATGAATCCACTCGTAACAGATTCTTTATAGGATTTCTGGTAGAATTGGGAAGTATTAAGTAAAAATATGATACACACACCTTTTCCTTGCAAATTGCAAAGGAATGCTCCTAATGGAACATGTGGGAATAGTAAGACCTATTGTTTGTTTTGTTACCCTTCTTTCATAAGAAAAAAAATATACCATCAAGATAGATAACTATCTATTGGATATCTACATTTCCTATTTGATCTAAGCCTTACTGTCTTTCTTTCTGTGAAAGAATGGGGAGACATCACTACCATTATTACATACATTTTTTTTGTAATCTCCTTACACGACCAAAGAAATCTTTTTTTTTTACTTTGACTCTGTTATTCTATAAGATAAGAGCCGACCAACCATCCTGATTGAATGTTTGAGTACTCGGAGTCTCTCATAAGTATGGATACAAAGTATCTTCAGTCCTTTCCACAACTCCTAAATTGATTTCCCATCAGTCTATCCAATCTAATTCCAGACAGAGTCAGTAGACCCTACGTTAGTGTAGGTAGTGTAAGATAATTAGGAAGTCTTGATAGTCTTTCGTATAATCTTTTCTTCAATCCTAGGAGCAAAAATGGAATGTCCTTTAGGAACCTTTGGATACCAAGATTTCTGACCTCTTACTTTCGTAGTTCTGGAATTAATAAGTAAGCCTTACCTCATCCCTATTGGTATATCTGTTTGGGCCGCTACCCAGAACCCAAACAGAACCAGATTTTGAGAAAACAACTTACAGTCTTTTATAGAACTATGTATTCTATAAATCAAGTATCGACAAGCTCCGTCCTTTGCCTTTGCTTATGCAGGGCAAGAATTTGTCGAGTTCTATTCTATCAGTAGAATAAGAAATTCTAAGTATTTTGTTGATCAGGCGACACCCAGATTTGAACTGGGGATAAAGGATTTGCAGTCCCCTGCCTTACCG